TTACATCAGTTGATGAAAGAGCCCAATGCAACAAAATGCATGTTGGGTCTTTGAAACAGTTCGAATCATTTCGATAATAATCAGTTTTCTCTGTTTTACCGAGAAGGTCTACGGTTCGAGTCCGTATAGCCCTAATACATTCCATTTTTGTTTAGTAGAGAATTTTGAGTAGTAGTAGGAACAAGAAAATAAACACAATAATTCATTCCAACGGACTCAATTGGTATTTGTCAAATCTCGGATCAAATACCCATCTCCCTTCATCCACTTTCATGAATGAATTACATATGATATTTTTCCTCTTTTCTTGTCCATGATCAAAGAGTTAACACTCTTTTTTGCTTTGCCAATCCCGTTTATGAAAGAATCCTGTCTCAAGACTTCAACCTGATCCAACCCAATCCTAAGTCGCATGGATCTAGGACCTATTCTTTTATTGATCTTAAGTCTTTGTAGAAGTCCTCTGACTAATCATTTTTTGGCGGAACAACAAACCTAAGAGATTCTTTCAATTTGTTTCAAAGATAATGTAGGGATAATTCATTATTCCTAAATACATCAATGTTCCTTCTTCTATATTCTTATATTCTAAATTCTAAGATAAGAGTTGAGTGGGTTTAGGAATTTTGTTTATTGAATTGTTCGATAATGTGTGATTCTTTCTATTATACTTTTATTAGAAGGATCTTCTATTATTAGGAGTCTCTTATGTTATGTCGATCGTTCATGATTCTGTCGAATATACCACTTTGTATTATCTTTCATTGTGTAGGTTTGCTATAAAAATAGAACAAACCTTTTTATTGTAGCGAAATTTCACTCATTGTTTGGTCTTACGAAGTTTTCTTGCCCTAACAAAACAAACAAGTATTTTGTTTCATTCCAAAACGCGATTTTAGTACTTTTAGTACTCTATTTTCATATCATATAAATAATAGAATATAAATAATAGACTAGATTTCTTATTTCTTTTTCTTCTTTTTTTTTCACTGTTTTTCATTGAATTGAAAATTCAATTTGTAATTCTTAATTATTGAATTTCTTTCATTTCTTCATTTACTATAAGATAATAGATTCTTTACTTTCTATTTCTAAGATATAAGATCAATATGAAATAGAAAAAAGAGAAGTAAGATAAGTCTTTACTTTATAAGATTTCTAAGATAAGAAGTAGAAACTAAGTATAAGAATAAGTATAATAAAAAAAGAAAAAATAGGATGACTCAAAAGAATTCTGCACCATGAACTTTGTACCGCGCGCATCACTTAGTGGGGACCCCAGAAAGTAACTTGAGCAAGAGTGACAAAAAAGATATGAGATTTGAAAGAAAAGACAGAAGAGACGAAATGAAGAAATGCAAAATGATAAGAATCGGAGTTTCTTTGTACTGTGTCTGAAATACATCCTTTCTATTCCTATCCTTCCACTCTTTGATTGAATCCTTTTAGCTAATTTTTTTTAGCTATTAGATTTGAGATATATACGAAAATTTCACATACTTTTGGAATAAGAAAAGTATGAACAGAGAGGAAAAAAATACAAATGAAAAAGAAAGTAAAGAATATCTATCCCGATCCGTCTCAATCCGTCTCAATGAATTAATTTCATTTGTATGAGGTATGAATATCTATCCGATACATTATTCACGTGTCAGGAACCAGATTTGAACTGGTGACACGAGGATTTTCAGTCCTCTGCTCTACCAACTGAGCTATCCCGACCATTTCCCGTGCATCATCCTAGCAGAGTACTTATATCTATGTCAATGAAAAAAAAAACTAAAAAATAAAATCTTAACAAATTGGACTTAACCCCTGAATTTCTTAGATCTTCCAAAAGAAGACTTTTTTTGTAGACTATGAATGATTCAATAACGGAGATTCCTTGAACATATATGTTCATATCGTACTATACAAAACAAATGAGATTGGATTGGAAGAAGATACGAGTCTTTCTATTCGGATCCATTTGTGAAAGAACAGAGTGAATGAAATGAGAAAGATATTTCATTTTGTTTAAACTGAGCCACTGATGAAAAAAAAAAGAAAGAGGATGAGGATAAATAAAGAGCGAAGAAGTAAAATGGGCTTTTTATTGGGGATAGAGGGACTTGAACCCTCACGATTTAAAAATTCGACGGATTTTCCTATTACTATAAATTTCATTGTTGTCGGTATTGACATGTAAAATGGGACTCTCTCTTTATTCTCGTCCGATTAATCTTCAAAAGATCTATCAAACTCTGGAATGAATCATTTTATCACTGAATATTCGAATTCGATTCTTTTTTCAACTTCAATTGGAATTGATTCACAATAACTCTTCAATTTTTCATAGATTTTTTGATCTCTATGATTCTAATTAATAGAGGGTTTCTATAGGTCCTTATCTCATACTATTACTCATATTAAGAGTAATATAAATAATAAATAAGAAATAGTAATATAAATAAGAAAGAAATCAAGAATATAGAAAATCATAGAATTATTAGATTCTAGAATAATTAGAATAATAGAATGAAGAAATATATAGATTCTTAATCTAATTCTTAAGATAATAGAATATATATTCTATATAGAATATTTCTATTTTCATATTTTTCATATAGAGAGATACAGAATAGAATTCAATATCAGATTTGGGTTGTGATTAATCGTTTGCTATGTCAGTATGTATACGTACGTATTAGGCGCATATAAGGTTATCCTTTCTGTCATTTCGATAGAAGGTTTTTAGCTACTAACGTAACGTAGTCAATTTCATTCGTTAGAACAGCTTCCATTGAGTCTCTGCACCTATCCCTTTTTATTCTCATTTTCCATCATTTTTTCTCTCAAAAAAAAGATTTGGCTCAGGATTGCCCATTTTTAGTTCCAGGGTTTCTCTGAATTTGGAAGTTACCACTTAGCAGGTTTCCATACCAAGGCTCAATCCAATCAAGTCCGTAGCGTCTACCAATTTCGCCATATCCCCCTTTCCTTTGAGACAAGAATCCAGTTGTAATTCCATCCACCTCTTTCATTTATCTTGGCACTATTGAATTCATTAGGTAATGATTTCTATATCGAAAAAGTGTATGCTGCTATTTTATTTTTTTGCCCACCCTCTATTCTATCATTTCATCTCTATTGGATGAACCCTATTTGTTTCAATACGAAATGATTCTATCATTGATGTATCCGCAATTCAATACGGATAGATATATCCCACATATATATATGCCTTTATTCCTCCTTCATTTTTACAGTAAGGTTTGGTATAGTGTAACGGTCGATATTCATTTCATTTCGAATTCTAATTTGATTGATATATTGATATTTTCTTTTCATATATTTCATATATCATATATTCATATATATATATATGAATATGGAATTGAATTTCTATTTAGATATCTAATTTATCTAGATCTAAATAGTTTTCTTTTCTATTTTATAGATAGAATAGAAAATATATAACTAAGAACTAAGAAATAGAAGAAATTGAAATAATCAATCAATGAAATAATAAGAAGAATCACTAGGTAATAACTAAGATCCGATAGTTTCCTGTATTCCTATACACTATTGCTCTTATATCCGCCCGCTTAGCTCAGAGGTTAGAGCATCGCATTTGTAATGCGATGGTCATCGGTTCGATTCCGATAGCCGGCTCTTTTTCTTTATCGATTTTTTTATTTCCATGATTGAAAATCTCTACTCTCGCTTTCTCTAAATGTCGGGTCACCAATCTATTATGTCATGGTAACTTGCAGCTATAGCTATGAATAAAAAAGTTGACTAGAACAATTAGATCTCTACAGAAGGAATTGGAAAACGTAACCTTCGCTTGAATTTCCTATATATACAAAAAATCCGAATATTGATAAGATTTATTTGATTCTGTTTTGTAGGACTTTAGTAAATTTAGTTTTGCTTTGCTAATCCTTTAGTTCAGTCTGAATTTATATCTTTTTGTAAAAGAAAAGTGAATCAAAAAGGAGCCTTTATATGTCTCGTTACCGAGGACCTCGTTTCAAAAAAATACGCCGGCTGGGGGCTTTACCGGGACTAACTAGTAAAAGACCCAGATCCAGAAGTGATCTTCAAACCCAATTGCGCTCTGGAAAAAGATCACAATATCGTATTCGTTTAGAAGAGAAACAGAAATTGCGTTTTCATTATGGTCTGACAGAGCGACAATTACTGAAATATGTGCATATTGCTGGAAAAGCCAAAGGGTCAACAGGCCAGGTTTTACTACAACTACTCGAGATGCGTTTGGATAACATCCTTTTTCGATTAGGTATGGCTTCGACCATTCCTGGAGCCAGACAATTAGTTAACCATAGACACATTTTAGTTAATGGTCGTATAGTGGATATACCAAGTTATCGTTGCAAACCCCGAGATATTATTACTACGAAGGATAAAGAAAGATCGAAAGCTCTGATTCAAAATTATCTTGTTTCATCCCCCCACGGGGAATTGCCAAACCATTTGACTATTGACCCCTTACAATATAAAGGATTTGTAAATCAAATAATAGATAGTAAATGGATCGGTCTGAAAATAAATGAGTTGTTGGTCGTAGAATATTATTCCCGTCAGACTTGATTCTAACGAAAATAAAAAAGCAAGCAATTTTGACTCCTTTCGCTGAAGTAAATAGAGTACCTTGTGCCCTGTCTCATTCACGTATCAAAAAAGGATCGGCAATAGGATTCTTTTTCTTTTTTTCTTATTTTCAATATCAATACGATATTTCTATTTGTATTTTACCTATCACAGGGATGGATTAGGGCTAGAGAATCTCTATTAAATAAGTCAATGTAAATAAGGGTCTTACCGTTAGAATAATGATATCAATTTTTATTTGATTTGATACATTGTAGTCGGTAACGTTGATGAATGAAAAGAAACGGAGAGAGAGGGATTCGAACCCTCGGTAAACAAAAGTCTACATAGCAGTTCCAATGCTACGCCTTGAACCACTCGGCCATCTCTCCTACAGAATGTTATTCTTGACCAAAACCCGAATGAATAGCGAGTCCTTCATCTTAATTGTAGTACATGTATAACCGCCCGATGGTTCTATAATAAGAAATTTCTTTTCCAATCTCATATTTATCAACAACAACTTCTTTCATCAGCTAACCCATGGAATTCATGAATCATCCGATGAATCTTTCTATTTCAATTGTATGGTGTGTAACATACACATTATGCAAACAAAAAGGATGTTTATTTGAATTTGATTTTATCATGGAATGATTATTCCATTCTTTTTTGGATCATAACCAAATCAAAACTTCTCGAGTTATCAAAATCCATAGGAAACTTGGTTATTCAACTTAGATGAAATAGTAATAGTCATTGGTATACTACGAAACTGGAATGAAATCTAATCTGATTCAAATATTTCATTTCATCTTTGTCCAAAAGGGGGACACCGCCTTTTTTCCAATTAGTCTGTTTTTATGTTATTTTGTACTGTACAATTCCTTTTTTTGTGGGATCGTTTTCCCCGAAGGGGGATGAGAAGAATTATAGAATGAATTGCTAATTATGCCTAGATCTCGAATAAATGGAAATTTTATTGATAAGACCTCTTCGATTTTAGCCAATATCTTATTACGAATAATTCCGACAACTTCCGGAGAAAAAAAGGCATTTACCTATTACAGAGATGGTGCGATTTGATTTTTTCTTGTTTTTTTTACCCCTCAGTTTTACGAGAAAAAGAACGTAGTTAGGAATAGAAAAAAAAACAAATTAGTAAAAGAAACCTACGCTTGGTGAAGGTGAAGTTTAGAGATAGATCAATTCCTTCTGTCGTGTATCCTCGATTGATGCAGCCTTAGATGCTTCAATTATCGATTTTAGTATTGAGCGAAAGGTTACATCTATAGGTTCTGTATTGGAGGTCAATACTACTTCATTTAGTACCAATAGGTGGCATCGGGGAAAAAGCACTACACCTAGGAATCAACAACACAAAAACTTTGTTATAAAGAACCCTTTTCCTTATTGGTATCGGGACTAAAAAGAATGGTTAGGAAAACAAAGATCCATCTCATTCGTACTTTTGGTACCCGTATAACCATCAAAGACCGTTGAAGTGACTAATTCCTGGAAATCGTAAGCGTTGAGTACAAAGGAATCTTTGGAGTTACCATTTTTATCTAGCACTAATATGATTGGTGTTAATAAAAAACCTCTTGTGGGAAGGCTGGCTAGAAATTTCTTGTAAAAATACCAGCTCCTGTCAGTTCATAATGAGAATAGTGAAATTTTGATTACATGAATTATTCCTCTTAGTACTATGCACAGAAGGGAGGAGCCGTATGAGATGAAAATCTCACGTACGGTTCTGGAACGGAGATTTTTTTACTAGAATGAACGACCGTAACGGATGTCGGCTCAATCCGAAGGAAATTATGCAGAAGCTTTACAGAATTATTATGAAGCTACGCGACCAGAAATTGATCCCTATGATCGAAGTTATATACTCTATAACATAGGTCTTATACACACAAGCAACGGAGAGCATACAAAAGCTTTGGAATATTATTTCCGGGCACTAGAACGAAATCCATTTTTACCACAAGCTTTTAATAATATGGCCGTGATCTGTCATTACGTGCGACTATCTTCACTATAGAAAGAAAAAAAGATTGAATCGTCTAGTAAATACTAGAAAAAAGATAGGCTTTCTACATATGAATCGTCCAAAGTAACGATTTTTATCAGCTGTAGCAAGGAAAAAGACTTCGCGAGAACCAATCGGAAGAAATAGGTATGGCCTATATACTATACTCTATGGATAAAGAGTCGAATTGATAGAGAAAGCACCGTAAAGATCCATTAGTAAGCTATTATTTGGTAAATACAGTTCAGAACTGCTTACTTATGTCATGATATGAAAAGTGAGAAATCAACTTATGTAATAGAGTCGATCTACTAAAGTATTGAGCAGCGGTGTAGCATCAGATCCCAAAGATAGTAAGTTCTTTTTTCTTAACGGAGGAAAGTCTTTTTCAAAGATTCTATATAAATAGAAATCTCATATACCATATATGAAATACGAAACCGAGATAGTTACCTTTCAGAAAATTATAACGATATCGGGGGATATCTATGCTTCATTCTTCTGAAGGTGGGAGAAAAGAGAAAACTAATCATTGATCCAAATTAGATTTGGAAACTTATGCAATAAACATCTTCTGGTTAACCCAAGAAAAAATAGAATAGTTAGCATAGGATAGATTAAGAGAAGATGGGACGCAAAAAGAATCGATTGCTGAGCCGTATGAGGTAGGAAACTCTCAAGTACGGTTCTAAGGGAGGGAATTTACTAACCTATTCCGACCGGGGAGAACAGGCCATTATACAAGGCGATTCGGAAATTGCGGAGGCTTGGTTCGATCAAGCTGCTGAGTATTGGAAACAAGCTATAGCGCTTACTCCAGGGAATTATATTGAAGCACATAATTGGTAAATCGTTCCTATGAGAAGATC